ATGTGCAATATTGCAATAGTATAATATACACATCAAACAATTTATGAATAACAATCATGTCTGTACGTTACGAGTGCGAAAAACACTTCTAGAGCTTTTCCTGTTTCCGGGGGGTTTACAGGAGTCTTAGAGATCTCAGGAGTTTGGGGGGGTAGGGGGGGTTTACGCGCAAAAACCGGGGGTAATAATAGGAAAGTTTGGGGAAAATTAAATATCTGATTAAACTTTATGCTCTTGATATCAGTTATGCAATTCTTCTATCAATATCTTATCACCATTCATACTATTTCTTTTATGCAAGGAAAATGTTCAACCTTGTCTGTCATTTCTGTATGCACTCTGAGATGTCAAATGAAAGGAAAAAAAAAAAGAGAACCCCCCACACGCTGGAAAGAACGCCCGGCATGGTGGGTAACGAGGAGTATGTATTACCACCATTAACTTATGCAAGCGTCGATGAAAGTATGGGGAATTATAACAATTATAGGACCTGAAATAGGAACCAGATGCCAGGAATAATTCACCTAGTGAAACCCCCACAAATACTTGTCCTTGACCTTCAAGAACCGTTAACATTTAGGAATCAACTGATGGTGGGCTCTTACTACATTAAATATGGGTAATGAATAGGATGGTGGGTACTTGGTATAACTTAACCGGTGAGAGTTGTGATCGGTCTTAAACTATCGTTCAGTGGTTAATAAGGTTTATTGGAGTATATTCAGTTATGGTTTATGTACCCCTTAGTTAAAATGGTTTAAACAAATATGTGGTATATTTATCTATGTTTTTGTAAATGATATGTATTAATATATAGGATATGTTTAACATAAAATAATGGTGATAATACATATATGCATTGCGTTTACATGAAAGGCAGAGCCCGGCAAACAATAGTCTAAATTAGGATCCTAGCTTTGGGAGTTAGGGGTAGGGGTTAAAATCCCCTTTGTTTGAAGCAGTAGGAAGGGCTTTAACCTTCGACGTCCGGTTTACAAGACCGGCGCTCTGGCGCTGAGCTACTAGTGCAGGCTCATTCAAGGATTTTGTTTTCTAGTCAGCCGGCGAGAGGGGCGAGGACGAGAAAGAGGAAGAAGTAGAGGAAAGATGCAATTTGTCCAATAATGACGAAGGGGTCCTCAACGGGTATGCCTCCGATTCAGGTGAGGATGGCGACATCTGCAACTAAGAGTCAGAAGAGAAGTTGCGTGATAGGGCGAAATGTTAAGCCTCGTTGTTTGGAGGTGTGAAGAATAGGGACGACTATCAAGACAAGGATTGAGAACAGGAGGGCGAGAACCCCACCAAGTTTATTAGGGATTGATCGGAGGATGGCATAGGCAAATAGGAAGTATCATTCGGGTTTAATATGAGGCGGGGTAACTAAGGGGTTTGCGGGGGTGAAGTTGTCGGGGTCTCCAAGCAGGTTGGGGGAGAAGAGGGCGAGAGAAATGAGGGCGATTAGAAGGACTGCGAAGCCTAATAAGTCTTTGTAGGAGAAGTAAGGGTGGAATGAGATTTTGTCGGCGTCTGAGTTTAGGCCTGTGGGGTTGTTGGATCCGGTTTCGTGGAGGAAAATAAGGTGTACTATTGTTGCAGCTGCAATAATGAAGGGAAGGAGGAAATGGAAGGCGAAGAAGCGGGTTAAGGTGGCGTTGTCTACGGAAAACCCTCCTCAGATTCATTGGACTAAAGAGTTGCCAATATAAGGGACTGCGGAGAGAAGGTTTGTGATGACGGTGGCGCCTCAGAACGATATTTGGCCTCACGGGAGGACATAGCCCACGAAGGCTGTTATCATAGTTAGAAGAAGTAGAATTACTCCAATGTTTCAGGTTTCTTTATAGAGGTAGGAGCCGTAGTACAGGCCTCGGCCGATGTGCATATAAATACAAATGAAGAAAAAGGATGCGCCGTTAGCGTGCATGTTTCGAATGAGTCAGCCGTAGTTGACATCACGGCAGATGTGGGCAATGGAGGAGAAGGCGGTGGCGATATCGGAGGTGTAGTGTATGGCTAGGAAAAGGCCTGTCAGGATTTGGGCAGCTAGACAGAGCCCTAGTAGAGAGCCAAAATTTCATCAAACAGAAATGTTTGAAGGGGCTGGGAGATCAACTAGTGCGTCGTTTGCAATTTTTAGGAGGGGGTGGGTTTTTCGGAGGTTGGCCATTATTGTTTTTGTAGTTGAATAACAACGGTGGTTTTTCAAGTCATTAGTCCTGGTTAAAGTCCTGGCAGAAACTATGGTTTATATTATGTTTATATTTTTACTAGGGCTGGTAATAGGTCTTGCGGCGGTTGCTTCTAATCCTTCGCCGTATTTTGCGGCGTTAGGGCTGGTTGCGGTAGCAGGTATAGGGTGTGGGGTGTTGGTGGGGCATGGGGGGTCTTTTTTATCCTTAATTTTATTTTTAATTTATTTGGGGGGAATATTAGTAGTGTTTGCATATTCGGCAGCATTGGCTGCTGAGCCTTATCCTGAGGGTTGAGGGAGTTGGCCTGTACTAGGGGTAATAGTGGCGTATGTATTAGGGGTGGGGATGGCGGCGGTGTTATTTTGAGGGGGGTGATACGAGGGGGCTTGAGTGTCTGCTGATGAATTTGTTGAGTTTTCGGTTTTTCGGGGGGATGTTGGAGGGGTAGCTCTGATGTATTCGATGGGTGGGGGTGTTTTGGTGATAGGGGCTTGAGTGTTGCTGTTAACGTTGTTTGTGGTGTTGGAATTAACGCGGGGTTTAAGTCGGGGGGCCCTTCGAGCCGTTTAATAAAGTAGTAGTAGAAGAGCTAAACCAAAGGTGAAGAAGAAGAGGGAAAGATAGGTTTTGATTATACCCTGCTGAATGTTGTTAGTTGTAGTAATTAGAGGGAGGTTAAGGGTAGCAGTTGCTTTTGGGCCCATTTTTTCTAACCATGTTTGGTCGACTGTTTGGGAGGCGATGGTTTGTCCTAAAACCAGGTTTAGTTTGGGGATGAGGCGATGAATAACTATTGGGAAGAAACCTAGTATGTTAGAAAAATGGTGGGGAGAAAGGTTTGGCATTGGTTTGTATTGCTTATTGGTTAGTGAGGCGAGTTCTAGTGCGGTGAGAAGGCCGATGACAGTCACTATTAGGGCGGCAACTTTGAGAAGGAACGGTATGGATATAACTGGTGTTTTCAGGGGGGTGATGTTAGAGGTAATTAGGAGACCGGCGATAATACTTCCTCAGGCTAGGCGTTTGATGGGGTTAATAACTGTTGAATTGTTTTCGTTAATTGGGGAAAGGGGGTTGAAGCGGGGGTGGCCTATTGAGACGAAGAAAATTACTCGAAGACTGTAGATAGCGGTGAAGGAGGTAGCTAGGAGGGTGAGGAGTAGGGCTCAGGCGTTTAGGTAAGATGTGTTTAAGGCTTCAATAATAGCATCTTTTGAAAAGAAACCTGCTAGGAAGGGGGTTCCTGTGAGAGCTAGGCTTCCGATGGTTAAGCAGGAAGAGGTGAAAGGAGTCAGGTGATGTATACCTCCTATTTTCCGGATGTCTTGCTCGTCGTTCAGGCTATGAATAATAGACCCTGAGCAGAGGAAAAGTATAGCTTTAAAGAATGCGTGAGTGCAGATGTGAAGGAAGGCAAGTTGGGGCTGGTTAAGTCCAATTGTTACTATTATTAAACCCAGTTGACTTGAGGTTGAGAAAGCAACGATTTTTTTGATATCATTTTGGGTGAGGGCGCAGGTTGCGGTAAAGAGGGTGGTGAGGGCTCCTAAGCAAAGGCAAATGGTTAAGGCGGTTTGATTATTTCCTAGTATTGGACTTATGCGGATAAGGAGGAAGATGCCTGCTACGACCATGGTGCTTGAGTGCAGTAGGGCAGAGACCGGCGTAGGACCTTCTATGGCAGAAGGAAGCCAGGGGTGGAGGCCAAATTGGGCGGATTTACCAGTGGCAGCAATGATGAGACCAATGAGGGGGTAAGTTAGATCAAAGTCTTTGGATAAAGTAAATATTTGTTGTATTTCTCAGGAGTTAAGGGAGGTTGCAATTCAGGCTATAGCAAAAATTAGGCCGATGTCCCCCACTCGGTTATAGACTACTGCCTGGAGGGCAGCGGTGTTTGCGTCTGCACGGCCGTATCATCAGCCAATGAGGAGAAAAGATATAATCCCGACACCTTCTCAACCGATAAATAGTTGAAATATATTGTTTGCGGTAACAAGAATGATCATGGCAATAAGGAAGATTAGGAGGTATTTAAAAAACCGATTTATGTTCGGGTCGGCATGTATATATCAGGAGGCAAATTCTAGGATTGACCAGGTGACATAAAGGGCGACAGGGGTGAAGATAATTGAATAGATATCAAATTTAAGACTAATATTAATATCAAATGTGTGGGTGTTTATTCAAGTTCAGCTGGTAATAATTGTTTCTGTGCCTTCGTTAAGGAAGAGGCAGAGAGGGATGATGCTAGTAAAGAAGGCTCATTTTACTGCTGTTTTAACCTGGGTTAGTGCTCAGTTGGGAGGGAGGGGGGTGGGGGAAAAGGAGGAAAGGATGGGGTATATAAGTAATAAAAAAATAAGAATTAGACTAGTGGTTATTATGGTGGAGGTGAGGTGCATAGCTGCTACTTGGATTTGCACCAAGAGTTTTTGGTTCCTAAGACCAACGGATGAGCTGTTATCCTTTAGAAGCGGGGCGAGTGAGCTTAGGAGTCTAACCTAAGAGGCAAAAATTAGCAGTCTTTGTTGTTGTCAACCTCTCTCGGTGAATAAGGGGATTTTAACCTCTGTCTTTAGAATCACAATCTAATGTTTTTGTTAAACTATATCTACAGGCGGTCCACCCTCAAATTAATTCGGGCTTGGTGATTAGAAGAATTAGGGGTAGGAGATGAAGGGCCAGGAGAAGATGTTCTCGGGAATGTGTTGGGTCGAGGGACATAATATGTGCTGGTAGGGGCCCCCGTTGTGTTATAAGAAATATATACAGGGAGTAGCCTGCAGTGATTAGGGTTCCAGCTCCCGTGAGTGCAATTGTTCATCAGGATCAGTGGAGTAGGGAGGTAATGATTATGAGTTCTCCTATTAGATTTGGAAGAGGAGGGAGGGCAAGGTTTGCAAGGCTGGCGATGAATCATCATGCGGTTATTAGAGGTAAGACCATTTGGAGTCCTCGGGCTAATACCATGGTTCGGCTGTGGGTTCGTTCGTAGTTTGTGTTAGCTAGGCAAAAGAGGGCGGAGGAAGTTAAACCGTGTGCGATTATTAGAATGAGGGCGCCTGTGAGACCTCAGGGGGTTTGGATTAGAATGCCTGCTGCTACGAGCCCCATATGACTTACTGAGGAATAAGCAATTAGGGATTTTAAGTCTGTTTGGCGGAGGCAGATTGAGCCAGTTATAATTACTCCTCAGAGGGCGAAGATAATGAAGGGGTAGCTGAGTTCTTTGGTGAGCGGTTCTAGTATAATTATTATACGTATTATTCCATAGCCCCCTAGCTTTAGTAAGACTGCGGCTAGTACTATGGAACCAGCGATTGGGGCTTCAACGTGTGCCTTGGGAAGTCAGAGGTGGGCCCCGTAGAGGGGTATTTTTACTAGAAAGGCGAGCAAGCAACCGGCTCATCATAGTTTATCGGCGAAAGAAGAGAGGTGTAGGGAGGGGGCATATTGTAGTGTCAGAAGGGATAGGGTGCCAGTGCTGTTTTGGAGCAGTAGGAGAGCGACAAGCAGAGGGAGTGAGCCTGCTAGTGTATAAAATAAAAAATAAGTGCCCGCATTTAGTCGTTCTGTTTGATTTCCTCAACGAGTAATGATTACAAGGGTCGGAATAAGGGTAGCTTCAAACATAATATAAAACATAATTATTTCGGTTGCGCCGAAGGCTATAATGAGGAAGATTTGTAAGGATGTAAGGAGGGTAATGTAGGTTCGTTGTCGGGAGGAAGGTTCAGACGCTGTGTGGTTTTGGCTTGCAAGAATTATCAGGGGTAGAAGCCAACAGGTTAGTGCAAGAAGGGGGGTGGAGAGGGGGTCTGTTGCTATGTGAGGGCTGAGGAAAGATCAGCCTGATTCAGCGGATGATTTTAATCAGGTTAGGCTAGTTAAGGAAATGAGTAGACTGTAGGAAAGGGCGGTGGATCAGAGGTGTTTGGCCGGGACGGCTCAAATAGTGGGGACAAGCATAATAGTAGGGAGGAGAATTTTTAGCATTGTAGAAGATTTAGGTTTTGGAGTCGGTCTGTTCCGTGAGTGCGGGCAGTGGCAACAAGTAGTGCGAGACCGGCGCTTGCTTCACAGGCTGAGAAAGCCAGGAGAAGTATGGGGGAGGCTGAGAAGTTAACGGAGTTAAGTTGAAGGGTTCACATGGAGAGAGCAATAAAGAGTGAGAGTATTATACCCTCTAAACATAAAAGAGCGGAAAGAAGATGGGTTCGGTGGAATGCCAGGCCTGCTAGGCCTAGAAGAAAGGTAGAGGAAAAGGCGAAATGTGTAGGGGTCATTAGACGGTTACGGACTTTAACCACAAGCTCTTGAGCCGAAATCAAGGGTTTTTCTTAAACTAACAGTCTATTCAGCCCATTCTAGACCGCCTTGAGTTCATTCATAAATTAGGCCGAGGGTTAGTAATATAAGAACAGCGAAGGCTCAGGTGAATGTTATGAGGGGGGAAGAAAGTTGATCCCCTCAAGGAAGGGGAAGGAGCAGTGCAATTTCCAAATCGAATAGGAGGAAAAGGATTGCAACAAGGAAGAAGCGGAGAGAGAAGGGGAGACGAGCGGATCCTAGGGGATCAAAGCCACATTCGTAGGGGGAAAGTTTTTCATGATCAGGTGTTATTTGGGGAAGTCAAAAAGAAACAATAGCGAGGATAGTGGAGAGGGTAATAGAAATAATGAGTATTGTTGTGATTAAGTTCATTATCTTTCCTTGGGGTTTAACCAAGACTAGGTGATTGGAAGTCACAGGTACTAGCTTTAATACTAGAAAGATATGAGCCTCATCAGTAAATTGAGATATAAAGGAATAGTCAGACAACGTCTACAAAGTGTCAGTATCAGGCGGCTGCTTCAAAACCAAAGTGGTGTTCGGAGGTGAAATGATATAGTACTTGTCGTAGAAGGCAGATGGCTAGGAAGGTGGAGCCAATGATTACGTGGAGTCCGTGGAAGCCGGTTGCTACGAAGAAGGTGGAACCATAAACTCCGTCTGCAATAGTGAAGGGGGCTTCGTAGTATTCTATTGCTTGAAGGAAGGTAAAGTAGAAGCCTAGAAGGATAGTTAAAGTGAGGGACTGGATTGCTTCTTTTCGATGTCCTTCTATGATACTGTGGTGTGCCCAGGTGACCGTGACTCCTGAGGCTAGTAGGACGGCTGTATTGAGCAGGGGGACTTCGAAGGGGTCTAGAGGGGTAATTCCTGTAGGGGGTCAGCAGCCTCCTAGTTCTGGAGTTGGGGCGAGGCTGGCGTGATAAAAGGCTCAGAAGAAACCTAGGAAGAAGAATACTTCTGAGGTAATAAAGAGGATCATCCCGTATCGGAGGCCTTTTTGGACAGGAGGGGTATGGTGCCCTTGGAATGTTCCTTCTCGGACAATATCCCGTCATCATTGATATATAGTTAGAAGAAGAAGGACAAGACCTAGTGTTAGTAAGGTTATATTATGGAAATGCATTCAGATTGCTAAACCGGAGGTTAGTAGAAGGGCGCCTACTGCGCCTGTTAGGGGTCATGGGCTGGGGTCAACTATGTGATATGCGTGTACTTGATGGGCCATTAAACGTTTTCTTGTAGGTAGAGGCTTAAGAGAAGGACAAAGACATAGGCTTGAATTATGGCCACTGCAACTTCTAGAAGGGTCAGGAGGAATAGTAGTACTGCGGTCAGAATGGCTACTGTGGGTATTAGGGGGAGGAGGACGAAGGCGGCGGTGGCAATGAGTTGAATTAAAAGGTGACCGGCTGTAAGGTTTGCGGTTAATCGTACGCCAAGTGCGAGGGGGCGAATAAATAGGCTAATTGTTTCGATGATAATTAGGACAGGGATTAAGAGGGTGGGGGTACCTTCTGGTAACAGGTGGCCTAGGGCATGGGTAGGCTGGTTTCGCATACCAATAATGACTGTTGCAAGTCAGAGGGGGACGGCGAAGGCCATGTTGAGGGAGAGTTGTGTTGTAGGGGTAAAGGTGTAGGGCAGGAGACCAAGTATGTTTAAGGTAATGAGGAAAAGTATAAGGGAGGCGAGAAGGGCTGCTCATTTATGGCCCCCTAAACTTAAAGGTTGAAAAATTTGTTGGGTAAAGCGGTTAATAAACCATCCTTGGAGCGTAATGAGGCGGTTGTTTAGTCAACGTGGGGTAGGTTTGGGGTAGAGGATTCAGGGTAAACTGAGGGCAAGGGCAATGAGGGGGATTCCCAGGTATGTGGGGCTCATAAATTGGTCAAAAAAGCTTAGTATCATGGTCAACTTCAGGGTTCTGTTTTGGGTTTCTCTGTGCTTTGGAGTGTTGGGTCGTTTGGGAAGGTGTGTGCTAGAACTTTTGGGGGAATGACTGTTAGGAAAACTAATCAGGAGAAGACTAGAATAGCGAATCAAGGTGCGGGGTTAAGTTGTGGCATTTCGCTAGGGGTGGGCGGGGGTCACCAGTCTTTAGCTTAAAAGGCTAACGCTATTCCCTATTTAGCTTCTTAGCGAAGTGTCTTCAAGTATTAAGGAGGATCAGTTTTCAAAGTGTTCTAGTGGTACTGCTTCTACCACAATGGGCATAAAGCTGTGGTTTGCGCCGCAAATTTCAGAGCATTGGCCATAAAAGATGCCGGGGTGGGAGGCAATAAATGCTGTTTGGTTTAGGCGTCCTGGGACGGCGTCTATTTTTACCCCCAGACTTGGGACGGCTCAGGAGTGAAGTACGTCTTCGGCAGAAATTAGGACCCGGATGGGGGATTCAACTGGTACTACTATTCGATGGTCTGCTTCTAGAAGGCGGAATTGGCCTGGGGCTAAGTCTTGTGTGGGAATTATGTATGAGTCAAAGCCGAGGTCTTCATAGTCAGTATACTCGTAACTTCAGTATCACTGATGACCTATTGCTTTAATTGTAAGATGAGGGTCGTTAATTTCATCTATAAGATAAAGAATGCGTAGGGAGGGGAGGGCAATGAGAATCAGAATGATAGCTGGGAGCAGGGTTCAGATGATCTCGATTTCTTGGGAGTCTAGGATAAATTTATTAGTTAGCTTGGTTGTTACTATAGCCACAATAATGTAAAGCACGAATGTGCTAATTAGAAAGACAATTATTAAGGCATGGTCGTGGAAGTGAAGAAGTTCTTCTATTACAGGTGAAGCTGCATCTTGAAAACCTAGTTGGGAGGGATGTGCCATTGTTGTAAGACACGCGGGGCTTAAACCCGCAATTTTGCCTTGACAAGGCAATGTAATGGTCGATTTTACTAGTGTCTTATGAAGAAAGTGACAGAGTGGTTATGTGGCTGGCTTGAAACCAGTTTATGGGGGTTCAATTCCTCCCTTTCTCGTTACTGGGGGCTTGAGGGGGTGGAAGCAGATTTTTCGTAGCTTGGCCAAGTTTGAACTTGGACGAAGGCAGGTTCTTCGAAGGTGTGGTAAGGAGGAGGGCAACCGTGAAGTCATTCTACGTTTGTTGCTGTGAGTTCCACTGATGAAACTTCTCGTTTAGCGGCGAATGCTTCTCAAATAATAAATAAAAATATAATTACTGCGATTAGGGAAACTATTGAGCCAATGGAAGAAACTGTGTTTCAAAGGGTGTAGGCGTCGGGATAGTCGGAGTATCGGCGAGGTATTCCTGCCAGCCCCAGGAAATGTTGTGGGAAGAAAGTTATATTAACACCAGCAAACATTACCCCGAAGTGGATTTTGGTTCAGGTGCTGTGGAGCGTGTACCCTGAGAATAAGGGGAATCAGTGGACGAATCCGGCAACGATGGCAAACACGGCCCCCATCGAGAGAACATAGTGGAAGTGGGCAACGACGTAATATGTGTCGTGAAGCATAATATCTAGAGAAGAGTTGGCTAGAACAATTCCGGTTAGCCCCCCAACAGTAAAGAGGAAAATGAAGCCGAGTGCTCATAAGAGTGGGGTTTCTCATTTAATTGAGCCGCCGTGCAGAGTGGCCAGTCAGCTGAAAACTTTTACCCCGGTTGGGATAGCAATAATTATTGTGGCGGAAGTAAAGTAAGCTCGTGTGTCTACGTCCATTCCTACAGTAAACATGTGGTGAGCTCAGACAATAAACCCTAGGAGGCCAATGGCCATTATGGCTCAAACCATTCCCATGTATCCGAAGGGTTCTTTTTTACCCGCGTAGTACGCAACAATGTGGGAGATTATACCAAAGCCAGGGAGGATAAGGATATAGACTTCAGGGTGACCAAAGAATCAGAACAAATGTTGGTAAAGGATAGGGTCCCCTCCTCCAGCAGGGTCAAAGAAGGTTGTATTAAGGTTTCGGTCTGTGAGAAGTATTGTGATGCCGGCAGCAAGCACGGGTAGGGATAATAAAAGCAATACTGCGGTAATTAGGACGGATCACACAAACAGAGGTGTTTGGTACTGAGAGATGGCAGGGGGTTTTATGTTGATAATTGTTGTAATAAAATTAATTGCGCCAAGAATAGATGATACCCCCGCTAAATGGAGGGAGAAGATGGTTAAATCGACAGAAGGTCCCGCGTGGGCGAGATTGCCTGAGAGTGGCGGATAAACAGTTCATCCTGTGCCAGCCCCTGCTTCGACTCCAGAAGAGGCAAGAAGGAGAAGGAATGAAGGGGGAAGGAGTCAGAAGCTTATATTGTTTATTCGAGGGAAAGCTATGTCGGGTGCACCGATCATAAGAGGTACTAGTCAGTTTCCAAAGCCTCCAATCATAATTGGCATTACTATAAAGAAAATTATTACAAAAGCATGTGCTGTAACAATTACATTATAAATTTGGTCATCTCCGAGGAGAGCGCCGGGCTGACTTAGTTCTGCCCGAATTAGGAGGCTAAGTGCAGTTCCTACTATTCCGGCCCAAGCACCAAATACTAGATAGAGGGTGCCGATATCTTTGTGATTAGTTGAGAAGAATCAACGAGTGATTGCCACAGGTAAGATGGCTGAGTGTTAAGCGGTGGATTGTAGCCCCACGGACAGAGGTTCAAATCCTCTTCTTATCAAGCCTCGAGGTGTTATACATATCAGATTGCAAATCCGAAGAAGCAGGTTAGAGCCCTGCCGGGGCTTTCCCCCGCCCTTTTGGAGGCGGGCGGGGGAAAGGTTAGACAGATGCTTGTTGGTTTAAGCGCTTAGCTGTTAACTAAGAGTTTGTAGGATCGAGGCCTTCCTGTCTAGCAAGGCTTTAGCTTAATTAAAGTGTCTGTTTTGCATACAGAAGATGTGGGTTAGTATCCTGCAAGTTTTAGCAGGGGCTGGGAGATTTTCACTCCCGCTTAGGGCTTTGAAGGCCCTTGGTCTGGGTGCTATCCTAAGCCCCTTAGGAGGTTAACAAGGCGGAGATGGCAGGGGTGAGAGGCAGAAGGCAAATTGTTATTGCAGTTGAAGTGGCGAGGGGGTAGGTTAGTTGAGTGGAAGGTAAGCGTCAGGGGGTTGAACCTGTTAGGTTGTTAGGGGAAATAGTAAGGGTTATTGCGTACGAGAGGCGTAGGTAAAAATACAGGCTAAGTAGGGCTGAAAGGGCAGCTAGGGTTGCGGTGGGGGCAAGCCCTTGTTTGGTTAGTTCTTGAAGAATTAGTCATTTTGGCATGAAGCCTGTAAGAGGGGGGAGGCCTCCTAGGGAGAGTAGAATGAGGGGTATGAGAGCTGTCAGGGCGGGGGCTTTTGCTCAGGATGTGGCAAGGGTGTTGATATTTGTAGAATCGTTGAGTTTGAATGCAAGAAATGTTGAGAATGTTATAATGAAATAGGTTAGGAGGGTGAGGAGGGTGATGGAGGGGGAGAATTGTAGGACAAGAATTATTCAGCCTAAATGGGCGATTGATGAATATGCAAGAATCTTGCGGAGTTGTGTTTGGTTTAATCCGCCTCAGCCCCCAATAAGCGTGGATGTAAGACCTAAGATGATAAGGAGTGTTGAGGTTGAGGGTTGAAGTTGAAGAATTAGGGCGAAAGGGGCAAGCTTTTGTCAGGTTGAAAGGATCAAGCCTGTGGTGAGGTCTAGGCCTTGCAGGACTTCGGGGAGTCAAGCATGAAGGGGGGCTAGACCAATTTTGAGAGCAAGTGCAAGAGTGATTATGGTACTTGGGAGGGGGTGTGTAATTTGTTGAATTTCTCACTGGCCTGTTAGTCAGGCGTTAGTTACACTTGCAAATAGAAGGGTAGCTGCAGCAGTGGCTTGAGTCAAAAAATATTTGGTTGTAGCTTCGACTGCGCGTGGGTGGTGATGTTGGGCTATTAGGGGAATAATGGCTAGTGTATTTATTTCAAGGCCTATTCAGGCGAGAAGTCAGTGGGAGCTAGCAAATGTAATTGTTGTGCCAAGGCCCATGCCAAAGAGAAGAGTGGCTAAGATGTAAGGATTCATTAGTGAAGGAAGGAGTTTAACCAACATGTTTGGGGTATGGGCCCAAAAGCTTATTTAGCTGACTTTACTAGGAAGTGGTGTAGAGGAAGCACTAAGAGTTTTGATCTCTTCAGGTAGGGTTCAAGTCCCTTCTTTCTAAGGAGTTGGAGGGACTTTAACCCTCATGATTCACTCTATCAAAGTGGTCCTTTATTTTAGGTACAGCTCCGGGCTATAGTTGCGGGGGCAGGCCTGTTAGTGCAATTGGAAGGGAGAGGTGTCAAATTACCAGGGCAAGGGTTAGTGGTAGGAAATTTTTTCAAATTAGGTGCATGAGTTGGTCATAACGAAATCGTGGGTAGGAAGCACGAACTCATAGGAAGAGGACAGATAGGAGAGCTGCTTTGATTATAAGGTTTGTTGTTGTAATTTCAGGGGTGGTGTGAAAGACAGAGGCGCCTAGGAATAGAGTTGCAGAGAGGGTATTTATTAGGAGAATGTTGGCGTACTCAGCGAGGAAAAAAAGGGCGAAAGGTCCTCCTGCGTACTCTACGTTAAAGCCGGAGACGAGTTCAGACTCACCTTCTGTGAGGTCAAAAGGGGCCCGGTTTGTTTCTGCAAGTGTGGAAATGTATCATATAGCGGCTAAGGGCCAGGCGGGGAGGATTAATCAGACACTTTCTTGGGCGATGCTAAATGTTTGTAGGGTGAAGCCTCCAGTAAAAATAATAGCATTAAGAAGGATTAGCCCTAGACTAACTTCATAGGAAATAGTCTGTGCTACGGCTCGAAGGGCCCCGATTAAGGCGTATTTTGAATTGGAGGCCCATCCTGAGCCTAGAATAGAGTAAACTGCTAGACTTGAGAGGGCAAGGATAAAGAGGATGCCAAGGTTGAGATCTGCTATTGGGAAGGGGAGGGGTATTGGAGTTCAAAGGGTGAGGGCTAGGGTGAGGGCTAGTATGGGGGTAAAGAGAAAGAGGATGGGCGAGGAGGTGGAGGGTCGAACGGGTTCTTTTATAAAGAGTTTAAGTCCGTCTGCAATTGGTTGGAGGAGGCCGTAGGGGCCCACAATGTTTGGGCCCTTTCGTAATTGTATGTAGCCGAGGACTTTTCGTTCGACAAGCGTGAGGAGTGCAACGGCTAGAAGGACAAACACGATAAGAATTAAGGGGTTGAGGATGGATGAAACTAGTGTTGAGAGCATAGTTAAAGGGAGGACTTGAACCTCCGTGGAAAGGGCTTAGGTCTTTTGCAATGTCCGGGCTCTGCCACTTTAACAAGCCATTTTCTATGGCTAGGGGGTACGCCCTTTTATCTATTTTAGTTGATTTCAATAGATGAGGGGGAGGCATATTGAGAACAGGGGCCCCTTCTTTTCGGTCCTTTCGTACTAGAAAAGATCGTGACATAGATAGAAACTGACCTGGATTACTCCGGTCTGAACTCAGATCACGTAGGACTTTAATCGTTGAACAAACGAACCCTTAATAGCGGCTGCACCATTAGGATGTCCTGATCCAACATCGAGGTCGTAAACCCTCTTGTCGATATGGGCTCTAGAAGAGGATTGCGCTGTTATCCCTAGGGTAACTCGGTCCGTTGATCGGCTATGCGCCGGATCTTGTCGGTCAGAAGTTCTGTTACTTGGAGTTGTGACTCTGGGTTGTGGGGGTAGTGTGCTCCCGGTCCACATGGGGGTTTGTTGTTTCCCCGCGGTCGCCCCAACCAAAGACATTAGAACAGGGGCCAATGAGTTTTGTCTTTTATTTGAGGGGTGTTTAACATGGTCTGTTCTGGTGTCTAAAGCTCCATAGGGTCTTCTCGTCTTATGTTAATATCCCCGCTTCTGCACGGGGAGATCAATTTCATTGACTGGAAAAAGGAGACAGTTAAGCCCTCGTTATGCCATTCATACAGGTCTTCATTTAAAAGACAAGTGATTGCGCTACCTTTGCACGGTCAAAATACCGCGGCCGTTAAACTTATAGTCACAGGGCAGGCGGGACCTCTTATATTTAGGGGTTCAAGAGGCGATGTTTTTGGTAAACAGGCGAGGCTTGTGTTTGCCGAGTTCCTTCTTTTTCTTTTAGTCTTTCCTGGTTTGCACACCAGTGTGGGGTTAACGGTGAGGAACTAGGGGGTTTTCCAGTTGTTTGTTTTTTGCCTAGGGCCCTCTTTGTTTTGGGGCCGTTAATGGTCGGTGAAGGGTTCGTTCCGAGTTACACTTGTGCGGGGAGAGGTGGGTCCTCTTATTACTCATGTTAGCATAAACGCTTCCATAGTTTTATGAAACGGCCTGGTAGGTTTAAGGGGGGTGAAATTGTATTGTCCTTATTAGAAGGCTAATTAGGTGATGTTCGAGCTTTAACGCTTTCTGGGTAGGTGGCTGCTTTTAGGCCCACTAGGACATTTAACCTTTTTGTTCGTTGTGATTTTTACCCTCCTTGGAAAGTTGTATCTTGTTTCAAAGGGGCTGTACCCCCTTTGACTAACTCCTTTAACTTCTTTGCTCGGTGTGAAGGCCTTAGGCCAATGGGAATGGAGAATTTAAAGGGCTGAACTTTTATTCAGTTTTCAGGCAACCAGCTATAACTAGGCTCGGTAGGTCTGTCACCTCTACTCGAAGTTCTTCCCACTCTTTTGCCACAGAGACGGGGGGGTCCTATAAATTAGACTGCCTTGGAGTAGCTCGCTTAGTTTCGGGGTATCAAACTATAATGCTTTTTGCTTGAGGTTTTCTGGCTAAATCATGATGCAAAAGGTACGAGGAGTAATCTCTGCTTTTTAGTGCTTTACTGGGTTGTTTCATTTCTCTTTCAGCGTTCCCTTGCGGTACTTTCTCTGTTGCTCCTAGGTCCTTTTTCGTCGCCCGTACTTAGGTGGAAAAATGGTTTGTTGTTGAAAGAGTGGTATATTTGGGGATATAGATAGGGTTAATTTGGGGTTGATGGAGGGGCTAGCTGTTGGGCGTCAGGGTGGTCCGATTTGCACGGGCGACTTCTCAGTGTAAGGGAGACGCTTTTCTGGCTTAGCTACACTCTGATTTTTCCAAGTACACCTTCCGGTACACTTACCATGTTACGACTTGCCTCCCCTTTACCGGTAAAATGTATTATTTATAGGATGATGTTGGCTTGGGGAGAGTGACGGGCGGTGTGTGCGCGCTTCAGGGCCAATTTCAGCGGAACGCTCTATTTTCTGCTTACTGCTAAATCCTCCTTCTAATGTCTATTTCATTACATTGTTCGTATTCCCTGTGGCAGGGAATGTAGCCCATTTCTTCCCCCCTCATATGCTACACCTCGACCTGGCGTTTTAAGTTGTACTAGTTTTGCTTACTGTGGTTCCTTCATAGGGTAAGCTGACGACGGCGGTATATAGACGGGAAGAACAAGAGGGGGTGAGGTTTAACGGGGGTTATCGGTTCTAGAACAGGCTCCTCTAGGTGGATCTAAAGCACCGCCAAGTCCTTTGGGTTTTAAGCTAGTGCTCGTAGTACCCGGGCGGATAGTGGGTGTAGGGGGCTATCAAGGTTTAGGGCTGGGCATAGTGGGGTATCTAATCCCAGTTTGTTTCGCAGCTTTCGTGGGGTCGGGGGTATAAAGCCACTTTCGTAGTGGGGCTTCTTGCTCTCGGGTACGTATAACAGTTCTGAGGGCGTTCGGCTTTAGTTTAAAAATTTCCTAACCACCCTTTACGCCGATGTCTATCAACTTGAGCCTCTCGTATAACCGCGGTGGCTGGCACGAGTTTTACCGGCCCTCTTGGCTTTAACTAAGTCAAGTTTTCACTTATGGCTTAATGTCTATCACTGCTGAACTCCCTTGAGGGTGTGGCTAAGCAAGGTGTCATGGGCTGCGGAAAGTGTGCCTGATACCAGCTCCTTGTTTTCGGGCAGAAAACTGTGGGCATTCTCACAGGGGGGCGGAGACTTGCATGTGTAAGTTTAGCCAAAGTTGACAGTAAAGTCAGGACCAAGCCTTTGTGCTCACGGGACCTTTCTAGGGACCGTCTTAACATCTTCAGTGTTATGCTTTAGTTAAGCTACGCTAGC